AATGCGTTGAGAAAGGGCAGATGTATAGAACCTTTCAACGAGATAGTGCTTTTTCAAATCTCTCAAAATGGAATCTGTTCCAAACATATATGCCATGGTTCCTTACTTCGATAGGGTGCAAATATCTCAATTTCACCCTTTTAGATACTCTTTCAGACCCATTGCCGATACTAAGTAGCAGTCAAAAATTTGTATCCATTTTTCATGTTTTTCATGATATGATGCATGGATCAGATATATCACGGTCAATTCCTCAGAAGATTCTTACAATTCCTCAGAAGATTCTTACAAAATGGACTCTGATAAGTGAGATTTCGAGTCAATGTTTACAGAATCTTCTTCTGCCCGAAGAAATGATTCATCGAAATAATGAGTCACCCGTTCCATTGATATGGGCACATCTGAGATCAACAAATGCTCGGGAGTTCCTCTATTCAATCTTTTTCCTTCTTCTTGTTGCTGGATATCTCGTTCGTATACATCTTCTCTTTGTTTCCCGAGCCTCTAGTGAGTTACAGACAGAGTTAGAAAAGATCAAATCTTTGATGATTCCATCATACATGATGGAATTTCGAAAACTTCTGGATAGGTATCCTACATCTGAACTGAATTCTTTCTGGTTAAAAAATCTCTTTCTAGTTGTTCTGGAACAATTAGGAGATTCTCTGGAAGAAATACGGGGTTCTGCTTCTGGTGGCAACATGCTATTGGGTGGTGGTCCCGCTTATGGGGTCAAATCAATACGTTCTAAGAATAAATATTGGAAGATCAATCTCATCGATCTTGTAAGTATCATACCAAATCCCATCAATCGAATCATTTTTTCGAGAAATACGAGACATCTAAGTCGTACAAGTAAAGAGATCTATTCATTGATAAGAAAAAGAAAAAACGTGAACGGTGATTGGATTGATGAGAAAATCGAATTCTGGGTCGCGAACAGTGATTCGATTGATGATGAAGAAAGAGAATTCTTGGTTCAGTTCTCCACCTTAACGACAGAAAAAGGGATTGATCAAATTCTATTGAGTCTGACTCATAGTGATCATTTATCAAAGAATGACTCTGGTTATCAAATGATTGAACAACCGGGATCAATTTCCTTACGATACTTAGTTGACATTCATCAAAAGGATCTAATGAATTATGAGTTCAATAGATCCTGTTTAGCAGAAAGACGGATATTCCTTGCTCATTATCAGACAATCACTTATTCACAAACCTCGTGTGGGGCTAATAGTTTTCATTCCCCATCTCCTCATGGAAAACCCTTTTCGCTCCGCTTAGCCCTATCCCCTTCTAGAGGTATTTTAGTGATAGGTTCTATAGGAACTGGACGATCCTGTTTGGTCAAATACCTAGCGACAAACTCCTATGTTCCTTTCATTACGGTATTTCCGAACAAGTTCCTGGACGACAAGCTTAAAGGTTATCTTATTGATGATATCGATATTGATGATAGTGATGATGACCTTGATATTGATGATAGTGACGATATTGATGATAGTGATGGTATTGATGATAGTGATGATGACCTTGATATTGATATGGAGCTGCTAACTATGACGAATGTGCTAACTATGTATATGACGCCGAAAATAGACCGATTTGAGATCACCCTTCAATTCGAATTAGCAAAAGCAATGTCTCCTTGCATAATATGGATTCCAAACATTCATGATCTGCATGTGAATGAGTCGAATTACTTATCCCTCGGTCTATTAGAGAACTATCTCTCCAGTGAAAGATGTTCCACTGGAAAGATTCTTGTTATTGCTTCGACTCATATTCCCCAAAAAGTGGATCCCGCTCTAATAGCTCCGAATAAATTAAATACATGCATTAAGATACGAAGGCTTCTTCTTCCACAACAACGAAAGCACTTTTTCATTCTTTCATATACTAGGGGATTTCACTTGGAAAAGAAGATGTTCCATACTACTGGATTCGGGTCCATAACCATGGGTTCCAATGCACGAGATCTTGTAGCACTTATCAATGAGGCCCTATCAATTAGTATTACACAGAAGAAATCCATTATAGAAACTAATACAATTAGATCAGCTCTTCATAGAAAAACTTGGCATTTTCGATCCCAGATAAGATCAGTTCAGGATCATGGGATCCTTTTCTATCAGATAGGAAGGGCTGTTGCACAAAATGTACTTCTAAGTAATTGCCCCATAGATCCTATATCTATCTATATGAAGAAGAAATCATGTAAGGGAGGGGATTCTTATTTGTACAAATGGTACTTCGAACTTGGAACGAGCATGAAGAAATTAACGATACTTCTTTATCTTTTGAGTTGTTCTGCCGGATCGGTCGCTCAAGATCTTTGGTCTTCATCCAGACCCGATGAAAAAAATTGGATCACTTCTTATGGATTCGTTGAGAATGATTCTGATCTAGTTCATGGCCTATTACTATTATTACTATTAGAAGTAGAAGTAGAAGGCGCTCTGGCGGGATCCTCACGGACAGAAAAAGATTGCAGTCA